ATTTATTCTGACCTCGATACTTAGATCATTCTATTGGACATAGAATGACAATCTTTTAAATGAAAAAAAATGAAGAATAGAATAACTATGGAAAAAAAAAAAAAAACATCCTATTTGTTTTATCAACCAGTTCTTATGAAAATTCTGGTTGACTTGAGAACTTTGGAGAGTAGATATTTTGCTCCTTACCAGATCCAAGATTTATTTTGGCCATCATTGATAACTATTATCAGCCAAAATCCCCACGATTTCTACATGATACTAAATTGCATGCATATGCCTATCTTCCCTAAGAATAGATTTAATCTCCGATTTTGGACCATCTTGGATACAATGTCCAAAATTCAGATTATGCAAGTCAAATTAAATAGGATCGAAGATAATGTGCAGAGATTTTTTCCACGGGACGTATCGGTTATTTTAAAGAAGAATTCTATAGAAACAATAGAAGACTTCTTGTATTGTCCAAATTTGTATGTTTTGTTCAGGTTCACAGATATTAATTCGTTCGATCTTGGTTTCAATGAGTATTTCAATAATCTATATCATCCATATCTTTTAAGCAAGATAGATGATATGAACAAAACAGATCAAATTACAAACATCCAAAAAATCTGCCGTTTAAAGAAAATGGCCCATATTTTTAAATTTGATACGTTAAAAGTATCGGAATTTTTTGGGTGGAATATATACAGGCTTCTTACGGAAGCCGGATTAAGGACTCTGAAAGATTTGTCTGATTTTGAGGAAATAGACACATTAATTCCTCAAGAACACAGACAAGAATTCGATCTGAAATTCTCAGCGATATATTACTCTTTTTCTTTTTTAGAAGAATTAAAAAACAGAATATATCGCTAAAGAAAGTATTTTGTCTTTTTTCCATTCCAAATTATTGATTCTGACCTCGATACTTAGATCATTCTATTGGACATAGAATGACAATCTTTTCAATGCAAAAAAAGGAGTAATCAGCTGTGATAGGTGAAAGAAGAAGGATTGTCAAAAAAAGGATTGTCAAAAAAAGGATTGTAGTAAAGAAAAGATTTGTAGCTAAGCATTTATCGGAAACATTTGAGAAAATCAAAAAGGGGGAGGAGAGAGAAATAATACTCACTGGGCTCAGGCATCTACTATTCCTGAGCCATAAAATCATGAAACTTTTCTTTTTTTCGAAATACTAAAAAAAGTGCAATCAAACCTATGACCAAGAAACATGAATGGAAATCTGTTTCCTTTATCCGCCACAGTTGTAGTTTACATTATGGTCGTTTCATGCTATCGTCGCTTAAGGAAGGTCAGGCTAATATATTAGGTACTACCATACGAAGAGTTCTACTTGCAGAAATAAAAGGAACACGTATAACACATGCTACATTTCAATTGAAAGAAAAACAAGAAAAATCTTTTCATCAATATAGTACTATACCAGGTATAAGAGAATCTATAGATGAAATATTACAAAATCTCAAGACAATTGTCTTGAAAAGCCTCACCAATCAAGTTATCAAAGCATCGATATTGATTTTGGAGAGTGGTCCAATGCTTTTTACTGCCAAAAATATAAACCTACCGGATTTTGTTCACATAGTCAACGAAGACCAACCTATTGCGTATATAACAGGACCAATAGATTTATCAATTGAATTGATATTAGAACGAGATAGAGGGTATCACCCTCGACACAGTGTCGTCAATGACAATGTCAAATATGGCGATTATAGCGATGAAAATTGCAGTTTTACTTTTCCCATAGATAGCACATTTACTCCTGTGCTACAGGTCAATTATACGTATCATGCGAATAAACAGTATTATGATCCGCTTAAAAAAAAAATTGACTCCGAGGAAATACTATTTCTTGAGATATACACGAATGGAAGTTTGACTCCTGTAGAAGCACTTCGTGAAGCTTGTCTTCATTTGATTGATTCTTTTCAAATTTTGCCCCTCTTATGAAGAAGAAAATCTCTTTTTGAGAGAAAGGGATGAAAAGGATTTTGATATTTCAACCAATTTCTCAGAAATATCTGCGTATGGATATACAAAAGTTATGGTATAATATAAAACAAATACTTAATTCACTTCACCATCCATATTTTTTTGTAAAAAAAGGAGATAGGATGAGTAAAATATTCTTTTTCTGAAAAAAGGAGGAAAAAATGAAAAAAGAATTACTCTGTTCGTTTCTATTCGGTTTATGGAATCATTTTGTTCTATTTTTTATTATGTTTTGCTCATTTTGGTTTGAACCACGATTTTATATCGTGGAATTTGATTATTTCACGAACAATTTCGAATTGTACATTTTTTTCTATGTGTTCTATAAATTTGTGATAGAGATTTTTCTCTATTTTATAGGATGCATTTTCAAAATGTTCAAATTTCGAAATATTCATTTCGAAAACCAAATTGAGCAATATGCTAAGCTCATTCACGGGCTTATGCTATCCTATACATTAATGTCCATTAATGAAGATGAGCTAATGGAATTATTGTATAGCGGTTTTTTTGTATTTCGATTCATTTTTTTGAATTGGAAATCAAGATTTAGTATTGATTTTCAATTCAAAGTCTTTTATCGCAGGTTTTTGATTCTATTGATTGTAATCCTGATTTTCAAGATAATCAAAAACTTTTTTGATAAGTGAGAAATTTGAAATAAACTGTGATATGATAATATAGTAAGATTTCGAGTATTTTTATATCCCTATGGGATAGAAGAAGAAAAATCGAAATGAAATCAAGAATCCAGGAAAAAAGGAAATCAAAAAAGAAGTAGAAGATAGAAAGGATTCAAAATGAATAAATGAAACTCAAAGTATTTTGTCTTTTTTCCATTCTTAATTATTGATTCTGACTTCGATACTTAGATCATTCTATTGGACATAGAATGAGAATCTTTTCAATGCAAAAAAAGGAGTAATCAGCTGTGATAGGTGAAAGAAGAAGGATTGTCAAAAAAAGGATTGTCAAAAAAAGGATTGTAGTAAAGAAAAGATTTGTAGCTAAGCATTTATCGGAAACATTTGACTCGGGCATGCCGGGTGCAAAAAAAGGAGATAGGATGAGTAAAAGATTCTTTTTCTGAAAAAAGGAGGAAAAAAAGGAAAAAAGAATTGCTCTGTTCGTTTCTATTCGATTTATGGAATCATTTTGTTCTATTTTTTGTTATGTTTTAAAAAAAGGAAAAAAGAATTGCTCTGTTCGTTTCTATTCGATTTATGGAATCATTTTGTTCTATTTTTTGTTATGTTTTGCTCATTTTGGTTTTAGCCACGATCAACACAACATAGGTCATTGAAAGGATCTAGCACAACTCACCAAAGCACAAAAGCCAGGATCTTTCAGAAAGTTGATTCCTTTTCAAGAGTGCATAACCGCATGGATAAGCTTACACTAACCCGTCAATTTTGGATCCAATTGGGGATTTTCCTTGGGAGGTATTGGGAAGAGATTGAAATGGAATAATATAGATTCATAGGTTCTCTATTGATTCTATCCCTATAGGATAGAATCAATAGAGAAATCGAAATGAAATCAAGAATCCAGGAAAAAAGGAAATCAAAAAAGAAGTAGAAGATAGAAAGGATTCAAAATGAATAAATAAAACTCAAAGTATTTTGTCTTTTTTCCATTCTTAATTATTGATTCTGACCTCGATACTTAGATCATTCTATTGGACATAGAATGAGAATCTTTTCAATGCAAAAAAAGGAGTAATCAGCTGTGATAGGTGAAAGAAGAAGGATTGTCAAAAAAAGGATTGTCAAAAAAAGGATTGTAGTAAAGAAAAGATTTGTAGCTAAGCATTTATCGGAAACATTTTACTCGGGCATGCCGGGTAATATTGAGTAGAATATTCTTACTCAAAATACCTCTTTTATTAATAATAAATTTTATTATTTTTATTATTAATAAAATATAAATGAAAATTATTAAAAAATGGTAGGAGGATTTTTATGATACTTCGAAATATTGGCTACGTGGTAGCTCAGATAAATGAGCGAACCTTCCAAGTCCGCTTGTGCGGGACTGATTCGATAGTAACGTGCTATCTATCTCATCGGCTATTTTACCGGAATACCCCACTCTTAGTGGGAGATCTTGTAAAATTAGAATACAACTCTGGTCTTAGGCGCGCGAAAGCACGAGTGCAAACTATAGTTGATATATTGTATTCTAAAAAAAAACAAGATAAATTCAAGGAGATGATCACGAGAGGCCTATCGAGGTTAAAAAAAATGAATCATAATTATGATTTGTTCAAAATTACCTCGTTTTTTGGCAGTGATTTGGGGGGACTCCTTTACTCAACCTTGGGTTTTAAGACGGTACGAGATCTGGTTAATGTAGAGGCCGTGACTCTTGTTGGAACAGTCTATGAGTTTTCCTATGTTGATAGGGAGGGATTTTTTGAACTGTTCGAGGACCTTTTAGATTTTTTTGAACAAAAAGGATTGTAAAAAAAAGGATTGTAGTAAAGAAAAGATTTGTAGCTAAGCATTTATCGGAAACATTTGAGAAAATCAAAAAGGGGGAGGAGAGAGAAATGAATAGTCACTTGGTCTCGGGCATCCACTATTATACCCTCAATGGTTGGCCATACAATCGGTATTCATAATGGAAAGGAACATATACCTATTTATATAACAGATTCTATGAAAGGTCACAAATTGGGAGAATTCGCGCCTACCCGGAAGGACCCGATAGATGAAAGAAACGATAACGATAATAAATCTGTAATGAAGAATAAAAAAAAATAGGGATCAAACAAAGATTAAGGAGAAAGAATCTTATGAGAAATCTTAAAAAACTAGGGAATAACCCTATGAAAAAGAACTCAAGTTCAAGTAAAGGAGTCCAAGTTTTAACTCAACATATAGGTATTTCTGCTTCCAAAGCACGAAGAATAATTGATCAGATTCGCGGACGTTCTTATGAAGAAATACTTACGATACTCAAATTCATGCCTTATCAAGCATCTTCTCTCATTTTCAAATTAGTTTATTCTGCAGCAAGAAATGCTAATCATAATATGGGTTTAAACAATGCTGAATTATTCATTAGTAAAGCCGAAGTCAATAGGAGTACTATTAGAAAAAAGACAAGGCTCTGTGCTCAAGGACACAGTTATCCAATAAAAAGAATCACGTGTATTATAACAATCGTACTAAAGGAAAAATCGAAATCTTTATTAGATTAATCTAAAATTTAGATATTAAATTAAAAAGATATGGATGAAAAAAATAAAATAAAAAAATATTTATTTATGGCTCAAAAAACAAATCTACTTTGTTTAAGACTTGGTATAACCCACAGTCATCATTCTGTTTGGTTTGAAGAACCAAAAAAGAATACTCGTGTGAAACAAGTTCAAGTTAGAAATAGCAGCTTTTCAGATAAGTTATACTATTCCGTATTATAGTACGTACATGTTTTCAAAAAGACAATTATGATTCTTTGATTCGTTTTTTTCTTTTATGTTCATACAGCGATTTATATATATATAACCTAGATCAAGAAAATAACCTACCCTTTGTAATAAAAAGGGAGGACTTATGAAGTGGGATTTTTTAAATAAAAGGAGGTATCAGCATCTCCGACCCTTGCCTGATGATTTTCTTCGAGTCTATAATAGGCTCTATCGCGAGCGGATAATAATTCTACACAGCGAGCGTTACTCTAGAAGGCTAATGCAGCTAATAGTGCCAGAGCTGCTAGAGCTTTACGATTCGAAAAGTAAAGATCCAATTAGAGTTTTTATAGACTGCCCTATGTTAGGGGCATCTGAATCTTTGGTTCTTTCATATATTTTGAAATGCAGCCCGGTTCCGATATATACCACTCTGATAGGTCCTGTGGGATTAGGAACCGCTTTTATTCTCGCAGGAGGAACACAGGGGAAACGGGCTGCATTTCCGAACTCTATGATTTCTTTTAAGACTCCGAACTTCATTGATCTAAGTATTGTTCAGAATCATTCGTCGATACGAGATAAACGCAAACTGGTTGATAAATTTTTAAGTGTTTGTGCCAAAAGCACAAGCTACTCGGAACATGAGCTACTCTCCATTATGGAAAGTGGGCCCATTTTATCACCCAGTGAAGCTATCAATTTTGGTATTATCGATCACGTAGTGAATATACGTGAGGAGAACGAAAATAGGATCTTGGATACTCTTAATCCTTTTAGTGACCCCACCTATGAAGAAAGTCGAGATTACCTTTTTTGATCTGACCTCGATACTATAGTCCAGCGTACATAGTCAACCAAATCGACGAACGTACGTTCCAGGCCTCCTTGTCCGGGACTGATTGGATAGTGAAATGCTATCTATCTCATGAGCTGTTTCGTGAGAATATCCGGCCCTTGGTGGGGGATTTGGTAATATTGGAATACAACTCTGGTCTTAGACGCATAAAAAGAAGAGTCCATTATATCATTGAAGTGATATAATAAAGATTTTTCTAAGATGAAACAAGATAAATTCAAAAAGATGATTACAAGTGGAGAGCGAATGGAAGAGAAACGAGAAAATATCGAGAAAGAATTACTTGAAGAAGAACTAGATCTAGAGGAACTGAATAAAATGAATGAAGATAAACTCGATTCAGATGAAGAGGAAGTCAACAAATTGATTGGAAAGAAATATACTCGAAACGAAATAGAGCAACTATTTCTTCTCGCAGAAATAGAATCATCAGGAGAAATAGAAGAAAAAGAAAAAAACCTTTTCTTCTATTTCTCCGCTTATGATGAAGATGCTAATCAAAATTCAAAAAAATCAAAAAAATCAACAGAATCTAAGGAATCAGAAGAATCAACAGAATCTAAGGAATCAGAAGAATCAACAGAATCAACAGAATCTGAAGAAGATATACCTTACATGGATAAGGTCGATTCTTATCAAAGAAAAACAGGTTTGACTGACGCTGTTCAAACAGGAATAGGTCAACTCAACGGTATCCCTGTAGCACTTGCGGTTATGGATTTTGAGTTTATCGGAGGAAGTATGGGATCGGTAGTGGGTGAAAAAATAACCCGTCTAATTGAATATGCTACGATAAAATCCTTACCTCTCATCATTTGTTGTGCTTCTGGAGGAGCTCGTATGCAAGAAGGAAGTTTCAGCTTAATGCAGATGGGTAAAATATCTTCGACTTTATTGAATTTTCAATTCCATGAAAACTTATTTTTAGTGTCACTTCTGACATCACCTACAACAGGTGGTGTCACAGCCAGTTTTGGAATGCTTGGCGATATAATTATTGGTGAACCAGATGCAACCATTGCATTTGCAGGTAAAAGAGTGATTGAAGAAGTAATGAAGATCGAAGTACCCGAGGGTGTACAGGAAGCTGAATACTTATTGGAAAAGGGCTCATTGGATTCAATTGTACCGCGTAATCTTTTAAAAGGTGTTCTTCGTGAATTATTCGCGTTCCACGGTATCTTTTAAATAGAGGAGGTTTATTAAAAAAGAATTACTATGTTCCTTTCTATTCGATTTATGGAATCATTTTGTTCTATTTTTTATTATGTTTTGCTCATTTTGGTTTGAGCCACGGTTTTATATCGTGGAATTTGATTCTTTCACGAACAATTTCGAATTGTACATTTTTTTCTATGTGTTCTATAAATTTGTGATAGAGATTTTTCTCTATTTTATAGGATGCTTTAATCAAGGATTGGGTCGAACTCTTCTTGTTAAGGTAATAGCTATGAATAGTCATCTTCTACCCCGAACTTATTATGGGACATACAATGCATTAGAGGCGTATGATCATCCCGCTTGCACCGGGTTATTGATAATATGGGATTATATCCCGTCTGAGTAAAGAAAAAAGATAGAAAAATTTGGTTTTTTATGGTCAAAAATTCATTCACTCCTATTATTCCACAAGAAGAAAATAAGAGTTCTGTTGAATTTCAATTATTCAGGAGGTTTATGAGGTTTATTAAAAGTAGAAGACCTTCAAGAAACTATTACTATTCCGTAATAGTACGTACATGTTTTCAAAAAGACAATTATGATTCTTTGATTCGTTTTTTTATTTTCTTTTCATACAACGATATATATGAATATATGTATAGGCTACATCAAGAATATAACCTATTATATAGATATATATATAACCTAGATCTAGAATCTAAGCTACCCGAAACCGGTTTTCCCATATTTCTTGCATTGATGATAAGATATCCTATTTTAATTAAAGCATTTCTAGTTTTAAGATTGAAAATCCACGAAAAAAAAAAACAAAGCAAAAAAAAAAAAAAAATCCACGAAAAGGACAAACGTTACAATTTTTTAATAAAAGATTTAAAAAAGGAATTTTCTATTGCTCAGAGTGCTTATGATAATAGAAATTTAGAATACCAACAGAATCTTAAGCCAGAGGAGCCAGAGAAGCCAGAGGAACCAGAGGAGCCAGTTGATCCAAAGGATGTATTTGCGCCATTCGGTCATTTATGGACTATGTGTGAAAATTGTGAGACATCCATTTACAAACAATATGCGCAAAAAAACAAATATATTTGTCAACATTGTGGATATCATTTACGAATGGAGAGTTTCGATCGAATCGAATCTTTGATTGATGCGAATACTTGGGATTCTATGGATGAGAATATGGTTTCTACTGATCCCTATCCCTATGAGATAGAAAAAACCTTGCCTCTGTTTCAGACGATTATGAAGAATTTATGAAATCACAAGAAGCAAAATAGTATCATACCTGATATAAGAGAATCTGTGGATAAAATATTACAAATGCAGATAAAAGAGTGATTGAAGAGATCTATCTCCTTCTATCCAAATCAAATCCTCCATTTGATTTGGATAGAATAAGAAAGTAGTATATGAATCAATCCAACTTTTTGTGTATACTAATACTAGATTGAAATAATTTAACTGGCATTATCCTGATTTTTTGATTTTTCCTGATCGGAAAAATCACCCAAGAAAAAGAAAGAAAAAAGATAGAAAAATTTGGTTTTTTATGATCACCTTAAATTGGGATTCTTTTACTTCGGGAGTTGTGCTTCTTATTTTGATAGGATTTTCTCTTTTTTATCTTTACTATTGGAATCGTAAATAAAAAAAGCTTCCATAAGAGCAACAAGCATCAACCGAATTAAAAGATCAAAAAACCTCTGATAATTACACCGACAGCGAAAGCGATACGGAAATTCAAGCAGAGGAATATTCGGAAAGTTCTATGGACCTAGTCCGTCCAAATCCGTTTCATGGATTTGGTTTTAGATCGATTCCCATTAACGGAGAGTTTTGGGTTTGGATTGTCGCCAAGGTCCATCACATTGGAATGATCGACCAAGATTCCAAGAGGCTAATCGTGTGGGCGCGGATACATTTTTACTGTTTTAGTCCAATGCCCGCTGCACGACTAATCAAGTGTAAACTTAGCCATGAATTGCGCGACCAACCCATTTCGATTGGGAACTTCGTAGTTAGTAAAATACAACGCCTTTGAAGAAGATACTCCTAAAAGAAATTATTATATCATTAAAATAAATTATTCGTACCATTAATCTATTTTAATGATATACTACTTTCTTATTCTATCCAAATCAAATCCTCCATTTGATTTGGATAGAATAAGAAAGTAGTATATGAATCAATCCAACTTTTTGTATATACTAATACTAGATTGAAATAATTTAACTGGCATTATCCTGATTTTTTGATTTTTCCTGATCGGAAAAATCATCCATGAAAAAGAAAGAAAAAAGATAGAAAAATTTGGTTTTTTATGGTCAAAAATTCATTCACTCCTATTATTCCACAAGAAGAAAATAAGGGTTCTGTTGAATTTCAAGTATTCAGTTTCACCAATAAGATACAGAAGCTTACTTCCCATTTAGAATTACACAAAAAAGATTTTTTATCGGAAAGGGGTCTACGAAAAATTCTGGGAAAACGTAAACGGTTGCTGGCTTATTTGTCAAAGAAAAATCGAGTACGTTATAATAAATTAATTGATCAGTTGAATATTCGAGAGTCACAAACTCGTTAATTTCATTGTTTGAATTTTTTTTAGTAGTATTCGATTTTTCATTTTGATGAGCCTCACTTTGAGGAATTCATAGAATAATGAATTCAGGAAGAAAAGATATGACTGTACCGGTTACAAGAAAAGATCTCATGATAGTCAATATGGGTCCTCACCACCCATCAATGCATGGTGTTCTTCGACTGATCCTTACTCTCGATGGTGAAGATGTTATTGATTGTGAACCCATATTGGGCTATTTACACAGAGGAATGGAAAAAATAGCGGAAAACCGAACAATTATACAATATCTACCTTATGTAACACGGTGGGATTATTTAGCTACTATGTTCACAGAGGCAATAACGGTAAATGCACCAGAAAAATTGGAAAATGTTCAAGTACCTCAAAGAGCTAGCTATATCCGAGTTATTATGCTGGAATTGAGCCGTATAGCTTCTCATTTGTTATGGCTTGGACCTTTTATGGCAGATATCGGTGCACAGACTCCTTTCTTCTATATTTTCAGAGAGAGAGAATTGATATACAATCTATTCGAAACCGCCACAGGTATGCGAATGATGCATAATTATTTCCGCATCGGAGGGGTAGCTGCTGATCTACCTTATGGATGGATAGAGAAATGTTTCGATTTCTGCGATTATTTCTTAACAGGAGTTGTTGAATATCAAAAACTGATTACACGGAATCCCATTTTTTTGGAACGAGTGGAAGGAGTGGGCATTATTCGTGGAGAAGAAGCAGTAAATTGGGGTTTATCCGGGCCAATGTTACGAGCTTCTGGAATCCAATGGGATCTTCGTAAAGTTGATAATTATGAGTGTTACAATGAATTCGATTGGGAAATCCAATGGCAAAAAGAAGGAGATTCATTAGCTCGTTATTTAGTACGAATCGGTGAAATGAGGGAATCCATAAAAATGATTCAACAGGCTCTAGAGGGAATTCCTGGAGGACCCTATGAGAATTTAGAAGTCCGACGCTTTGATAGAGCAAAGAATTACGAATGGAATGATTTTGCATATAGATTTATAAGTAAAAAACCTTCACCCAATTTTGAATTGTCGAAACAAGAACTTTATGTGAGAGTGGAAGCCCCAAAAGGGGAATTAGGGATTTATTTGATAGGAGATAATAGTGTTTTCCCCTGGAGATGGAAAATTCGTCCACCCGCTTTTATCAATTTGCAAATTCTTCCTCAGCTAGTTAAAAGAATGAAATTGGCTGATATCATGACGATATTAGGTAGTATAGATATCATTATGGGAGAAGTTGATCGTTAAAATGATAATTGATACGACAGAAGTACAAACTATCAATTCTTTCTCTACATTGGGATTTTTCAAAGAAGTCTATGGACTGATATGGATTATACCTATTTTGACCCTGATATTGGGAATCACCATAGGGGTACTAGTAATTGTTTGGTTAGAAAGAGAAATATCTGCAGCGATCCAACAGCGTATTGGGCCTGAATATGCTGGTCCGTTGGGAATTCTTCAAGCTATAGCAGATGGGACTAAATTACTTTTGAAAGAGGATCTCCTCCCATCTCGAGGAGATATTCGTCTGTTTAGTGTTGGACCGTCTATAGCAGTCATATCAGTTCTACTAAGCTATTTAGTAATTCCTTTTGAGTATCGTCTTGTTTTAGCTGATCTCGATATAGGTGTTTTTTTATGGATCGCCATTTCAAGTATTGCTCCTATTGGTCTTCTTATGTCAGGATATGGATCGAATAATAAATACTCCTTTTCAGGTGGTCTACGAGCTGCTGCTCAATCTATTAGTTATGAAATACCATTAACTCTATGTGTATTATCAATATCTCTACGTGTGATTCGTTGGAATATGAACTTTTACCTCTTTTTCTTTTAGAAATCAAAGAACAAAAAGAGGTTCAATGTATTAAATAGATATTCTCATTTTTTTATTCAGCATTCAGGTTGATGAGTTAAACCAGATAGTTATATGAGTGAAACAAAACAGCTTATCCATTTGTAGTAAGAAGAAAAAATCTCATTCCCTGTGTACAAGAATCAAGTTGAAGTAAACATAAGCAGGGTAACCTGTTTACCCCAAGATTCCGATTTTTTGATTAGTCATCATATCTTGAAGCGGGTGCAAACAAAAGATCAACTGTATGGAGTTTATACTACTTTCTTGTATTTATTACTATACCGGCGATCAATCAAAAGTCAGTGGACAGTTAGGAACACCAAGGTACACAAAAGATTAGTAATCGAGATAATGTAAGGTATCAAAAAAGAGGTTTTTACACATAAAACGAATCATAATAAGGACTTGAAATTGGTAGAAATGATCAAGTAGTACTTCCCTACGATTCCGATCTAGAGTATGCTACTATTCACTGATTAAAGAAATGACTATCAAGAACGAATTAATCTTTTATTTTTTTTTTGAAGTACCCTCCCCTGAGACAGAAGAAGAGGAAAAAAGAAATGGAATGCCATATATGGAATTAATAATAAAAAAAAATCTTTCTTTATTCTTTCTTCCATATTCATACATATACAATTCTTATCATGATTCATGAACTAATGCCTAATTCTTTCTATTTATTGATATAACGAGTATTTTATTGAAAGATTCAGTTATTACCGAACAAAGAGAGATTCTCATTATAAAGGATAAGATCAATTCGGAAGCAACTTTTTGATTATTCCAGCAGACAGAATTCCATTGGTCTTGGGACTCTCCGATGTATCTTTATTCTGTCTACCCCAAAGAAAGATGCCGATAATACCGAACTAGTCCTTACATTTTTTGTGGCCATAGAGGAGCTGTATGAAGCTGAGGTTTCATGTACGGTTTTGAAATAGCGATGAAAACAGTAATGTTATTTTCGACTATGATTATCTAACAGTTCAAGTACAGTTGATATAGTTGAAGCACAGTCCAAATATGGTTTTTGGGGGTGGAATCTGTGGCGTCAGCCTATAGGCTTTCTAGTTTTTCTAATTTCTTCTCTAGCTGAATGTGAGAGATTGCCCTTTGATTTACCAGAAGCAGAGGAGGAATTAGTAGCAGGTTATCAAACCGAATATTCGGGTATCAAATATGCTCTCTTTTATCTTGCTTCTTACCTAAATCTATTAGTTTCTTCATTATTTGTCACAATTCTTTACTTAGGTGGGTGGAATTTCTCTATTCCTTACATATCTATTCCTGAACTTTTCAGAATAAATAAAATGGTTGGAATTTTTGGAATGACAATTAGTATCTTTATTACATTAGCTAAGGCTTATTTTTTTCTCTTAATTTCTATCACAACAAGATGGACTTTACCTAGGATGAGAATAGACCAGTTATTAAATCTTGGATGGAAATTTCTTTTACCTATTTCTCTAGGTAATCTGTTATTAACAACTTCTTCTCAACTTGTCTCACTATAAATAACAGAATACGATAACAAGATTCTCGATTCATAATCTCTCTCAAACAAGAGAAAGAAACTCCCATTTTCTCATTGATATTTACAATATGTTCCCTATGGTAACTGGGTTCACGAATTATGGTCAACAAACAATACGAGCTGCAAGGTACATTGGTCAAAGTTTCATAATTACCTTATCCCACACAAATCGTTTACCTGTCACTATTCAATATCCTTATGAAAAATCGATCATGTCAGAGCGTTTCCGGGGTCGAATCCACTTTGAATTTGATAAATGTATTGCTTGTGAAGTATGTGTTCGTGTATGCCCGATAGATCTACCCGTTGTTGATTGGAGATTGGAAAGAGATATTAAAAAGAAACAATTGCTTAATTATAGTATTGATTTCGGGGTTTGTATATTTTGCGGTAATTGTGTCGAGTATTGTCCAACAAACTGTTTATCAATGACTGAAGAATATGAACTTTCTACTTATGATCGTCATGAATTGAATTATAATCAAATTGCTTTAGGTCGGTTACCAATCTCCATAATTGGAGATTACACAATTCAAACTGTTATGAATTCGACTCAAATCCAAAGAGACAAAGAGAATTCCTTTGATTCAAGAACGATTACTAATTACTAAGATTTTTTTTGGTTAGTCAGTAACTACAAAGAAAACTAATAACTATTGATTGTCGAAAATATTGAAACTGAGAATCTATTTTTCGTGATGGGATGATTTCGAAATATACAATTTGAACCACTATTCAAACTAGTCTTTTTTCGGATAAAGATTCTATTTACATTAATCCATATTCCCATTTCATTCTATGACAAATGGATCATAAACTAAAGAAGAAAAGAGGGTAACCCCTTTTCCTTTCCTGGACCTTTTAGTATGGTCATGATATATTTTAAGTTCTTTGTTTTTTTTTATACATAATGGATTTACCTGGACCAATACATGATATTCTTGTAGTATTTCTGGGATCAGTTCTTGTATTAGGGGGTCTAGGGGTAGTATTACTTACCAATCCAATTTATTCTGCCTTTTCGTTGGGATTGGTTCTTATTTCTATATCTTTATTCTATATTTCATTGAACTCCTATTTTGTAGCTGCCGCACAGCTCCTTATTTATGTCGGAGCCATAAATGTATTGATCTTATTTGCTGTAATGTTCATGAATGGTTCAGAATATTCCAAAGATTCCTATCTTTGGACCATTGGAGATGCGGTTACTTCACTGGTTTGTACAACTATTCTTTTTTCACTAATGACTACTATCCCAGATACATCATGGTACGGGATTCTTTGGACTACAAGATCAAACCAAATTATAGAACAGGACCTCATAAATAACGTTCAACAAATTGGGATTCATTTAGCAACAGATTTTTTTCTTCCCTTTGAACTCATTTCTATAATTCTTTTAGTTTCCTTGATAGGTGCAATTACTATGGCTCGACAATAATAAATACTTAGAACGATTCCAAATTCTTAGAATTCTCAATTCTAAATAAAAAAACTCTAAATTTTTGGTCTAAAACTAAATATATAAATCATAGTAATTCAGTAATTCAGTTTAAAATATTAAGCAATTAAGTTTTATATTCAGTTTAAAATAAAAAAAAATATAAATAGCAATATTATAGTAAATAAAAATATAGTAAATCAAAATATTGATTTTTTTATAAATAATTATAAATAAATATAAATAAATATAAATTTAAGGAGTCAATTAACGATGTTTGAATACATGCTTTTTTTGAGTGTTTACTTATTCTCTATTGGTCTCTATGGATTAATTACAAGTCGAAACATGGTTAGGGCACTTATGTGCCTTGAACTTGTACTTAATTCCGTTAATATAAATCTTTTAATTTTTTCTGACATGTTTGATAATCGACAATTAAAAGGAGATATTTTATCCATCTTTGTTATAGCTATTGCAGCTGCTGAAGCTGCTATTGGATTAGCAATTGTTTCATCCATCTATCATAACAGAAAATCAACTAGTATTAATCAATCAAATTTATTAAAAAATTAGTTATATTTACCATATAGATAAACTATCCAAAAAAGTTTAATTTCAATACTTTATTTTAAAAAATTTATTAATTGAATTTTTTTTACTGATTCTTTTATTTGTTTTAATAACTCTTTGAATTGAATTATTCTTAATGAAACAAGAAAAATCAATTCAATTGGTGAAAAATGGTGAAAAAATTCGCATTTTAGTACATGTAATTCAATTGTTGAGATCAAATTCTCAATCTTTTGGACTTTTTTTAAGTAGATTCTATTATAAAAATTATTTCCAATTTATTGGAAGATTTTTAATGAGCCACTGCTTCATCTGGTGTCTAGAATATAATTGACTCATTTACTATTTTGACCAGATCGAAAATTTTTAATTTTCAAAATTCTAATTTATAAATTCAATGTCACATTCAGTAAAAATTTATGATACCTGTATAGGATGTACTCAATGTGTGCGAGCTTGTCCTACGGATGTATTGGAAATGATACCTTGGGATGGATGTAAAGCCAAACAAATTGCCTCCGCACCAAGAACGGAAGATTGTGTAGGTTGTAAAAGATGTGAATCTGCCTGTCCAACAGATTTTTTAAGTATCCGTGTTTATCTAGGGCCTGAAACAACTCGTAGCATGGCTCTAGCTTATTGATACGTTACAAAAAGATCCACCTGAATCATTTGATTCCTATTTACCGAAAAAACCCGTACTCGATGAAAGCTATCATCTCGAGCACGGGTTTCTCTGGTCAAAAAGTATCTCACTCTTAATCATTCATGAATTTTTTTCCTTGCTTAACAATACTTGTTGTTTTTCCCATATTTGCAGGTTCTTTTATTTTCTTTTTTCCTTACAAAGGGAACAAGATCTATCGATGGTATACTCTATGTATATGTTTACTAGAACTTATTCTAACAGCTTATGTGTTTTTTTTTTATTTCCAATTTGATGATAAATTAATCCAACTTAAAGAAAATCTTAAATGGATAGATGTTTTTGATTTCCAGTGGAGATTAGGAGTCGATGGGCTTTCCATAGAACTTATTTTATTCACAGGCTTTATTACTACTTTAGCCAGTTTAGCAGCTTGGCCAATTACTCGAAATTGCCAATTGTTTTATTTTCTAATGTTAGCAATGTATAGTGGTCAAATGGGATTATTTTTTTCTCAAGATCTTTTACTTTTCTTTATCATGTGGGAACTAGAATTAATTCCCATTTACTTACTTTTATCCATGTGGGGGGGTAAGAAACGTCTTTACTCGGCTACTAAATTCATTTTATACACAGCAGGAGGATCCATCTTTTTATTAACTGGAATTCTAGGTATGGGTTTGTATGCTTCCAATAAACCAGTACTAGATTTTGAAAGATTAATTAATCAATCATATCCTATCGTATTAGAAATCACATTTTATATCGGCTTTCTTATTGCATATGCTATCAAATTACCAATTATACCCTTGCATACATGGTTACCAGATACCCACGGAGAAGCACATTATAGTACATGCATGCTCTTAGCTGGGATTTTATTGAAAATGGGAGCATTTGGATTAATTCGGATTAATATGGAATTATTACCCCATGCTCATTCTATATTTTCTCCTTGGTTGGTAATAATAGGAACGATACAAATTATTTATGGAGCTTCAACTTCTCTTGGTCAACGCAATTTAAAAAAGAGAATAGCATATTCTTCTATATCTCATATGGGTTTTATAGCTATAGGAATTGGTTCTATAACCGACATAGGCCTAAATGGAGCTATTTTACAAATGCTTTCTCATGGATTTATTGGTGCTGCGTTTTTTTTCTTGGTAGGGACGAGTTGTGATAGAATTCATTTTTTTTATCTTGAAGAAATGGGAGGGATATCTATCTCAATGCCTAAAATATTTGCTTTGTTCAGTAGTTTTTCGACGGCTTCTCTGGCATTACCAGGAATGAGTGGTTTTATTGCAGAATTTTTAGTATTTGTGGGACTTATTATTAGTCAAAAATATTTTTTAATACCAAAAATCATAACTACCTTCGTAATGGCTGTTGGAATAATATTAACCCCAATTTATCTTTTATCTATATTACGTCAGATGTTCTATGGCTACAAGTTATTTCATGTTTCAAACTCGCATTTTTTTGACTCGGATTCTGGATCACGAGAAGTCTTTCTTTCAACCTGTCTTTTTTTACCAATAATAGGAATTGGTATTTATCCTGATTTTATTTTATCATTATCCATTGAGAGAGTGCAAACTATCTTATCTAATTATTATCATAATTAGTATTTTATTAATTTTGAATAAAATTGAAGCTTCTATCTATAATAAAATAGATAATAGAATTTTTCTATTGAAATTTTATAAAAGATTTTTTTGTTTTATTCCAAAATGAACGAAATTCTAATCCGATAAGATATATGTTGAGTTTTTGAGAATTTTCAAAAAATTCTCAAAAACTCAACATAAAGATTTTTTTCATATTTTTTTATATAATATAAATATAAAAAAATCTTTTTTTATTTTACTTTTTTTTCTTAATTAATTCCTTATAGATATTGGTCTTTTTTTTAATATAAAAATTCAATTTTTATATAAATCTAAATGAACCGTAGCTATGTAAACCTATTCCTAAAAGATTGATACCAAAATAAGATATCCAAATAATAAGAAATCCAATAGAAGCTATAAACGCAGAATTTTTACCTTTCCAATTCTGATTCATTCTAATATGTAAGTAAATTGCAAATATAATCCAAGTTATAAATGCCCAAGTTTCTTTTGGATCCCAATTCCAATAGGATCCCCAAGCTTCATTAGCCCATACTGCTCCACAAAGAATACCTAAGGTTAAAAGGATAAATCCGAAACTAATAACACGATAACTCCAATAATCCAAACGCTCAATTAATTCATATTTATAATAGTTTGGAGATAAAGCAAAGGAGTTTTTTTCCAAAATATTTATCTTTTCTCTCCAATAATGAATTTGGCCGTTTGGAACGGAATGATATAATTTATCAAAATTAATCTTTTTCTGACATGTAAGAATTAAAAGAGCAACTGATAATAAAGATCCGCATAAAAGAGCTCCATAACTCAACAACATCATACTTACATGCATCATTAACCACTGAGATTGTAGTGCAGGTGCTAATATTGTGGACTTATGCATTTCTGCTGAGAGACAGAAACCTGATGTGGCAAAACCTTGAGTCAAAATGGTACTTGGTGTAGTTATTGTGTTTAACTCATTTTGATGATTCTGAGTCTTTGGAACCATATGAATAACACAGAAACTACATGAAAGAAAGATTAAAGACTCATATAAATTACTTAATGGAAAGTACCCTGAATAAATCCAACGAAAAATCAATAATTCAGTTGTAGATAAAAAAATAATAATCATCCCTTTTTCTAAGGAATTACGTAATTCAACAATTTCGCCAAATAATAAGGTAATCAAATTAATTATAATGACAATTGAAATAATTGAAAAAGATATATGAGTTAATATATGTTCTATATTTAGAAATATCATAAAAGAATTCTCCTTACAGGATTTTGAATTTCTCAAAATATTTTAACATATCTAAAGCCATGCCGCCACTCGGATTCAAACCAAGAAGTTACTTTCAAACTTCGATTAAGAAACTGAAACATTTACCACAAAGAAAGCTTTTACTCAAATACCACTAATAAATACAATACTAGTAGTAAGAGCAATAAGCTAACTACTGTTTACAACAGTGTGTCCACGCATTATACCACACTGCAGAAGGCGCAGATACTGCTCACCTTTCAACAGTAAGCAATGAATAATAAATACTCCAATCCACTGCTCAGAGGAGCGTCCTGCTCTAGTCTAGCGTACTACTGCTTTACTTTTGTTAAGCAGTGGTCAATCGCCAGACACTGAAAAAATTGTCTTGCAAGCTCAGCAATGTGTGAACCCAATATATTAGGCAGTTTATACCAATCATATCTACCTTGGTCCACCATAGTGGCTTATTTTAAATTATAATTGAATCATGAGGAGTTGCAAAGATTTCAAAATTCTATTCGGATTCGAACCTAGATATGTTCATTACTGCTAAGAACAGCATGTCTCCTAATTTTAATAGAAAACATGGTAACTTAATTTTTTGAATTCATAAGAAGCTGTCAAGATTCAAAAATCCAATATTGAAATAAGAATTTTGAAAATCAATAAAGAATTCTCATTACATTAATAAATAAATTTTACACATTACATTATTAAATTTCGATAATAAATTGTGAGTTTAGAATTTTTCAATATATTTGAACATATATGTAGTCATACCGCCACTCGGACTCGAACCGAGATACGTTATGTACTGCTTCCTAAGAGCAGCGTGTCTACCAATTTCACCATGGCGGCTTATTTTCAATAATAATTGAATTGATGATTAATTGTCAAGATTCCAAAATTGTAAGAAACTTGAGAATCAATAAAGAAGATTTGTTTCATCTTATATTGAACTCCTCAATATTTATTTAGAAAAACCCTGTTTTTTTTACATAATTTTTTTTACATAATATATATATTATTACCATTTTTCATTTTTCTTGTATTTATCTTATTTTCTGTATCAAGAATGATAAGAATAAAATTTTTTTATTTCTTCATATTAATTATTTAGCATCTTAGTACTTAGTAGAAATAAGAAAAATAAATGCAAAGTTTTTATCATTTTAATTTTCTGGTAAAAATTTATAGCTCTATTATAAAAATCTCTATAAAAATAGAAATATATAGGGAATATATAAATCTCAATTTATATTGATTGAAGTCCTATTAAACTTTTCACAATAGAAAAAAGAAAAGATTTTTCTTCTATTGTGAAATATTGTGAAAAATTCATTAATTAAGTACTTAAAACTCTAAAATATCTGTCTTAGGAAAAATTGAAAAACTAAATATTATATATAATATAGTTTATTAGTTCTAATTAGAGTGTAATCTTAACTAAAATCTTACTAAATAAAAAAAAAATAATTCAAAAAATAAAAGATTGAAATTAATATTAATCAGTTATTTCAAAGCTAGTTCTCTAATCTATAGCATTTTAATCTATATTTATTCTGTAAAAACCAAAAGTTCTTTTATTTGGTTTTTTTTCAATAAAACTTTTTGAATTTCCAGTAAAAAGTGATTTTACTAAAGAACAGGTTTTTACTGCAGTTAAATATGCTTTTTTTCTCCAGATATTTCTACGAATACGTTTTTTTGACATAGAAGTACGTTTTTTTGGAACTGCCATTGAAAGGAAGTTTTTTTTTATTTTTTTTATGTGAAAGACATTTTTTGTTCAAAAGAAAGAATTAAGAATTATTTATTATATCATTCTTTTATATTTTATAATATAAATAAAATATCTAAGCTAAGAGGAAAGAATTCTTCGATATTTTTTTGATCTAACTTTCAAAAAATAATAAATAATGTATTTTCATTTCTATTATTAGGTATTATTTCTATTATTAGGTATTTAAGTGAAAGACAAAGAAAAGGACGATAAAATAATAAAAAAACAATGAAGAATCTTAGGAGAATCTTATATTATATAAATTAAAAATAATATATTTATATATAATTTGAGTAACAAGAAAAGACTATAAAATTCTTTCAATAAGACTTTAATTATATATTTTATTTTTTTTTCTAATACTAATATTTTTCTAATACTAATATTACTCAACTATAAGATATTATAGTTATTTATTGAACTACAGAGAAGATTTTCTTCTATACTTCTATAGAATATATGTGTTTCAATATGTTTTCAATTTTAATATGTTTTTCAATTAGAAATAAAAGGATTTCTAACATTTTGAAATATATATGTATTAAATGTCTATTAATAAAGAAATAAGAAGATTAAAAAAAACAAAGATACAAAAGATAAAAAAAAGAATAAATAAGATGAGACTCTCCCATTTCCTATATACCTAATTCCTTCTCCTATAAAAAAACTTGTAATACCAATTCCATTTGGAATCCCATCAACTATATGTCTATCAAAAAATTCAGTGAACTTGCTTAATCTTCTTATACCCAATGTAAAAACACTAGTATAAACAATATCTATGTAACCACGATTATATGACCAATTATATATTGCATTTTGTATTCGGTCTAAAAAATCTCTTTTAATACCTTTTTTAAGAAAAAAATTAAAAAGATATAAATTCGGAAAAAAGGAATTTATAGATCCATAGAAAGTGAATGCTATGCATAATCCAAAAGTTGCTATACTTACTGAAATGATTACATTTTGAAAGAATTCATAGAAAATTACGCATTCATTTGAACTTTCAATAAAAGGGTCTTTTGATAAAGTTAACCATTTCGATAATAAATCAAGATCTATTCCTCTTGGATCAAAGCAAATTCCTATTGAACCAATGAACATAGTAAAAAGTACTAATAGGAGAAGAGGAAAGAGCATAGTATTGTCTAATTCATGAGGATATATAGAAGTATATTTATTTGTAAAAAAAGTATTAAAGCAATATATCTTGTTTTTTACGTTATTTTTTTTTTCTTGAAAAAAGAAGGAAACTTTTTTAGGTATTATTAATAAAGGCAAATTTCTATTGGTGTTTGATCTTTTGGACATACTTTTACCCCATAGAGATATTGAATAAAACAAATTTGTTTTAGTACTACTGTAACCTTGAAAATGAATACGCAAATATCCATCAAAAGTAAGTAAATATACTCGAAACATATAAAATGCTGTTAATCCTGTTGTGAAGTAAGTTATTATCCCGAAAATTGGAGAATATAACCAACTATTACTAAGAATCTCATCTTTAGACCAGAAACAGGCAAGGGGTGGAATACCACAAAGAGACAGTGTACCCAATAAAAAGGCAGTTCTTGTAATTGGAATATATTTAGTTAAACCACCCATAAGAACCATATTTTGATTCTTATACGGTGAATATCCAACAACAGGTTCCATTGAATGAATAATAGATCCAGATCCTAAAAACAATAAAGCCTTAGAGTAAGCATGGGTAATCAAATGAAATAAAGCAGCTCGAGAGGAACCTATACCTAAAGCTAGTATAATGTAACCCAATTGAGACATTGTAGAATAGGCTAAACTTCTTTTAATGTCTAGTTGAGCAAGAGCCAAAGTAGCTCCTAAGAATAATGTTATTAAACCTATTGAAGAAATAATATGCATTATATTAGGTGTTATTAAGAGAAGAGGAAAGAGTCGAGCTACAAGAAAAACCCCCGCTGCTACCATGGTAGCAGCGTGTATAAGAGCAGAAATAGGGGTGGGTCCTTCCATGGCATCAGGTAACCATATGTGAAGTGGGAATTGTGCGGATTTTGCAATTGCACCAACAAATAATAAAAAGGTACATAAAGTAGTAAATAAAGAATTTACTCCATTTTTTTGGATTAAATTATTAGTTATTTCAAATAAATCTCGAAATTCAAAACTACCAATTATCCAATAGAAAGCTAAAATTCCTAATAATAAACCAAAATCGCCTACACGATTAGTTACAAAAGCTTTTTGGCAGGCATTTGCAGCGAGTGGCCGTGTAAACCAAAATCCTATTAGCAAATAGGAGCATATTCCTACTATTTCCCAAAAAATATAAATTTGTATTAAATTTGAACTTGTAACTAGTCCCAACATCGAAGCATTGAAAAGATTCAAATAAGCAAAAAATCTCAAATATGCTTGATCATGAGACATATAATTGTCACTATAAATAAGAACTGTGATTCCAACAGTAGTAATGAGTGTTAACATAATTGAGGTAAGTGAGTCAATCAAATATCCGAATTCTAAGGAAAAATCCTTATTAATGGTCCAAGACCATAGATATTGATAAATCAAACTCCCATTTATTTGTTGAATAGAAAAATTTAAGGAAAATATCATAGTTATTATTAAAAAGAAAATACTTGGAAAAGCCCATATACGACGAATATTTTTTATTGCTGTCGGAATAAGTAAAAGTCCAAGCCCTATGGATATCGGAACTGGAAGTAAAAGAAAAGGTATTATCCATGCATATTGATATATATGTTCCATAAGATATTAAATTGTTAATTGATTTTTTTCTTTCTGAAATTTTGATTCACCAATTCTTAATCTTTATTAAAAAAATATTTTAAGTTCAAGAATAATGTAAAAAATAAATAAGAAATCAGACAATAAGACTTTAAGTCAAATATAAAAATTCAAAAATTTTGAATTTATTATTTTGGATTATCAATAAGGTAATTAAGATATATTATTAAAGTAATTAAAGATAAAATATTTTTTTGATTGATTAAAATAGAAATAGTAAGGTAAAAAATAAAAAAGGACCAAAAATTTAGAGTTTTTTTATTTAGAATTGAGAATTCTAAGAATTTGGAATCGTTCTAAGTATTTATTATTGTCGAGCCATAGTAATTGCACCTATCAAGGAAACTAAAAGAATTATAGAAATGAGTTCAAAGGGAAGAAAAAAATCTGTTGCTAAATGAATCCCAATTTGTTGAACGTTATTTATGAGGTCCTGTTCTATAATTTGGTTTGATCTTGTAGTCCAAAGAATCCCGTACCATGATGTATCTGGGATAGTAGTCATTAGTGAAAAAAGAATAGTTGTACAAACCAGTGAAGTAACCGCATCTCCAATGGTCCAAAGATAGGAATCTTTGGAATATTCTGAACCATTCATGAACATTACAGCAAATAAGATCAATACATTTATGGCTCCGACATAAATAAGGAGCTGTGCGGCAGCTACAAAATAGGAGTTCAATGAAATATAGAATAAAGATATAGAAATAAGAACCAATCCCAACGAAAAGGCAGAATAAATTGGATTGGTAAGTAATACTACCCCTAGACCCCCTAATACAAGAACTGATCCCAGAAATACTACAAGAATATCATGTATTGGTCCAGGTAAATCCATTATGTATAAAAAAAAACAAAGAACTTAAAATATATCATGACCATACTAAAAGGTCCAGGAAAGGAAAAGGGGTTACCCTCTTTTCTTCTTTAGTTTATGATCCATTTGTCATAGAATGAAATGGGAATATGGATTAATGTAAATAGAATCTTTATCCGAAAAAAGACTAGTTTGAATAGTGGTTCAAATTGTATATTTCGAAATCATCCCATCACGAAAAATAGATTCTCAGTTTCAATATTTTCGACAATCAATAGTTATTAGTTTTCTTTGTAGTTACTGACTAACCAAAAAAAATCTTAGTAATTAGTAATCGTTCTTGAATCAAAGGAATTCTCTTTGTCTCTTTGGATTTGAGTCGAATTCATAACAGTTTGAATTGTGTAATCTCCAATTATGGAGATTGGTAACCGACCTAAAGCAATTTGATTATAATTCAATTCATGACGATCATAAGTAGAAAGTTCATATTCTTCAGTCATTGATAAACAGTTTGTTGGACAATACTCGACACAATTACCGCAAAATATACAAACCCCGAAATCAATACTATAATTAAGCAATTGTTTCTTTTTAATATCTCTTTCCAATCTCCAATCAACAACGGGTAGATCTATCGGGCATACACGAACACATACTTCACAAGCAATACATTTATCAAATTCAAAGTGGATTCGACCCCGGAAACGCTCTGACATGATCGATTTTTCATAAGGATATTGAATAGTGACAGGTAAACGATTTGTGTGGGATAAGGTAATTATGAAACTTTGACCAATGTACCTTGCAGCTCGTATTGTTTGTTGACCATAATTCGTGAACCCAGTTACCATAGGGAACATATTGTAAATATCAATGAGAAAATGGGAGTTTCTTTCTCTTGTTTGAGAGAGATTATGAATCGAGAATCTTGTTATCGTATTCTGTTATTTATAGTGAGACAAGTTGAGAAGAAGTTGTTAATAACAGATTACCTAGAGAAATAGGTAAAAGAAATTTCCATCCAAGATTTAATAACTGGTCTATTCTCATCCTAGGTAAAGTCCATCTTGTTGTGATAGAAATTAAGAGAAAAAAATAAGCCTTAGCTAATGTAATAAAGATACTAATTGTCATTCCAAAAATTCCAACCATTTTATTTATTCTGAAAAGTTCAGGAATAGATATGTAAGGAATAGAGAAATTCCACCCACCTAAGTAAAGAATTGTGACAAATAATGAAGAAACTAATAGATTTAGGTAAGAAGCAAGATAAAAGAGAGCATATTTGATACCCGAATATTCGGTTTGATAACCTGCTACTAATTCCTCCTCTGCTTCTGGTAAATCAAAGGGCAATCTCTCACATTCAGCTAGAGAAGAAATTAGAAAAACTAGAAAGCCTATAGGCTGACGCCACAGATTCCACCCCCAAAAACCATATTTGGACTGTGCTTCAACTATATCAACTGTACTTGAACTGTTAGATAATCATAGTCGAAAATAACATTACTGTTTTCATCGCTATTTCAAAACCGTACATGAAACCTCAGCTTCATACAGCTCCTCTATGGCCACAAAAAATGTAAGGACTAGTTCGGTATTATCGGCATCTTTCTTTGGGGTAGACAGAATAAAGATACATCGGAGAGTCCCAAGACCAATGGAATTCTGTCTGCTGGAATAATCAAAAAGTTGCTTCCGAATTGATCTTATCCTTTATAATGAGAATCTCTCTTTGTTCGGTAATAACTGAATCTTTCAATAAAATACTCGTTATATCAATAAATAGAAAGAATTAGGCATTAGTTCATGAATCATGATAAGAATTGTATATGTATGAATATGGAAGAAAGAATAAAGAAAGATTTTTTTTTATTATTAATTCCATATATGGCATTCCATTTCTTTTTTCCTCTTCTTCTGTCTCAGGGGAGGGTACTTCAAAAAAAAAATAAAAGATTAATTCGTTCTTGATAGTCATTTCTTTAATCAGTGAATAGTAGCATACTCTAGATCGGAATCGTAGGGAAGTACTACTTGATCATTTCTACCAATTTCAAGTCCTTATTATGATTCGTTTTATGTGTAAAAACCTCTTTTTTGATACCTTACATTATCTCGATTACTAATCTTTTGTGTACCTTGGTGTTCCTAACTGTCCACTGACTTTTGATTGATCGCCGGTATAGTAATAAATACAAGAAAGTAGTATAAACTCCATACAGTTGATCTTTTGTTTGCACCCGCTTCAAGATATGATGACTAATCAAAAAATCGGAATCTTGGGGTAAACAGGTTACCCTGCTTATGTTTACTTCAACTTGATTCTTGTACACAGGGAATGAGATTTTTTCTTCTTACTACAAATGGATAAGCTGTTTTGTTTCACTCATATAACTATCTGGTTTAACTCATCAACCTGAATGCTGAATAAAAAAATGAGAATATCTATTTAATACATTGAACCTCTTTTTGTTCTTTGATTTCTAAAAGAAAAAGAGGTAAAAGTTCATATTCCAACGAATCACACGTAGAGATATTGATAATACACATAGAGTTAATGGTATTTCATAACTAATAGATTGAGCAGCAGCTCGTAGACCACCTGAAAAGGAGTATTTATTATTCGATCCATATCCTGACATAAGAAGACCAATAGGAGCAATACTTGAAATGGCGATCCATAAAAAAACACCTATATCGAGATCAGCTAAAACAAGACGATACTCAAAAGGAATTACTAAATAGCTTAGTAGAACTGATATGACTGCTATAGACGGTCCAACACTAAACAGACGAATATCTCCTCGAGATGGGAGGAGATCCTCTTTCAAAAGTAATTTAGTCCCATCTGCTATAGCTTGAAGAATTCCCAACGGACCAGCATATTCAGGCCCAATACGCTGTTGGATCGCTGCAGATATTTCTCTTTCTAACCAAACAATTACTAGTACCCCTATGGTGATTCCCAATATCAGGGTCAAAATAGGTATAATCCATATCAGTCCATAGACTTCTTTGAAAAATCCCAATGTAGAGAAAGAATTGATAGTTTGTACTTCTGTCGTATCAATTATCATTTTAACGATCAACTTCTCCCATAATGATATCTATACTACCTAATATCGTCATGATATCAGCCAATTTCATTCTTTTAACTAGCTGAGGAAGAATTTGCAAATTGATAAAAGCGGGTGGACGAATTTTCCATCTCCAGGGGAAAACACTATTATCTCCTATCAAATAAATCCCTAATTCCCCTTTTGGGGCTTCCACTCTCACATAAAGTTCTTGTTTCGACAATTCAAAATTGGGTGAAGGTTTTTTACTTATAAATCTATATGCAAAATCATTCCATTCGTAATTCTTTGCTCTATCAAAGCGTCGGACTTCTAAATTCTCATAGGGTCCTCCAGGAATTCCCTCTAGAGCCTGTTGAATCATTTTTATGGATTCCCTCATTTCACCGATTCGTACTAAATAACGAGCTAATGAATCTCCTTCTTTTTGCCATTGGATTTCCCAATCGAATTCATTGTAACACTCATAATTATCAACTTTACGAAGATCCCATTGGATTCCAGAAGCTCGTAACATTGGCCCGGATAAACCCCAATTTACTGCTTCTTCTCCACGAATAATGCCCACTCCTTCCACTCGTTCCAAAAAAATGGGATTCCGTGTAATCAGTTTTTGATATTCAACAACTCCTGTTAAGAAATAATCGCAGAAATCGAAACATTTCTCTATCCATCCATAAGGTAGATCAGCAGCTACCCCTCCGATGCGGAAATAATTATGCATCATTCGCATACCTGTGGCGGTTTCGAATAGATTGTATATCAATTCTCTCTCTCTGAAAATATAGAAGAAAGGAGTCTGTGCACCGATATCTGCCATAAAAGGTCCAAGCCATAACAAATGAGAAGCTATACGGCTCAATTCCAGCATAATAACTCGGATATAGCTAGCTCTTTGAGGTACTTGAACATTTTCCAATTTTTCTGGTGCATTTACCGTTATTGCCTCTGTGAACATAGTAGCTAAATAATCCCACCGTGTTACATAAGGTAGATATTGTATAATTGTTCGGTTTTCCGCTATTTTTTCCATTCCTCTGTGTAAATAGCCCAATATGGGTTCACAATCAATAACATCTTCACCATCGAGAGTAAGGATCAGTCGAAGAACACCATGCATTGATGGGTGGTGAGGACCCATATTGACTATCATGAGATCTTTTCTTGTAACCGGTACAGTCATATCTTTTCTTCCTGAATTCATTATTCTATGAATTCCTCAAAGTGAGGCTCATCAAAATGAAAAATCGAATACTACTAAAAAAAATTCAAACAATGAAATTAACGAGTTTGTGACTCTCGAATATTCAACTGATCAATTAATTTATTATAACGTACTCGATTTTTCTTTGACAAATAAGCCAGCAACCGTTTACGTTTTCCCAGAATTTTTCGTAGACCCCTTTCCGATAAAAAATCTTTTTTGTGTAATTCTAAATGGGAAGTAAGCTTCTGTATCTTATTGGTGAAACTGAATACTTGAAATTCAACAGAACCCTTATTTTCTTCTTGTGGAATAATAGGAGTGAATGAATTTTTGACCATAAAAAACCAAATTTTTCTATCTTTTTTCTTTCTTTTTCATGGATGATTTTTCCGATCAGGAAAAATCAAAAAATCAGGATAATGCCAGTTAAATTATTTCAATCTAGTATTAGTATATACAAAAAGTTGGATTGATTCATATACTACTTTCTTATTCTATCCAAATCAAATGGAGGATTTGATTTGGATAGAATAAGAAAGTAGTATATCATTAAAATAGATTAATGGTACGAATAATTTATTTTAATGATATAATAATTTCTTTTAGGAGTATCTTCTTCAAAGGCGTTGTATTTTACTAACTACGAAGTTCCCAATCGAAATGGGTTGGTCGCGCAATTCATGGCTAAGTTTACACTTGATTAGTCGTGCAGCGGGCATTGGACTAAAACAGTAAAAATGTATCCGCGCCCACACGATTAGCCTCTTGGAATCTTGGTCGATCATTCCAATGTGATGGACCTTGGCGACAATCCAAACCCAAAACTCTCCGTTAATGGGAATCGATCTAAAACCAAATCCATGAAACGGATTTGGACGGACTAGGTCCATAGAACTTTCCGAATATTCCTCTGCTTGAATTTCCGTATCGCTTTCGCTGTCGGTGTAATTATCAGAGGTTTTTTGATCTTTTAATTCGGTTGATGCTTGTTGCTCTTATGGAAGCTTTTTTTATTTACGATTCCAATAGTAAAGATAAAAAAGAGAAAATCCTATCAAAATAAGAAGCACAACTCCCGAAGTAAAAGAATCCCAATTTAAGGTGATCATAAAAAACCAAATTTTTCTATCTTTTTTCTTTCTTTTTCTTGGGTGATTTTTCCGATCAGGAAAAATCAAAAAATCAGGATAATGCCAGTTAAATTATTTCAATCTAGTATTAGTATACACAAAAAGTTGGATTGATTCATATACTACTTTCTTATTCTATCCAAATCAAATGGAGGATTTGATTTGGATAGAAGGAGATAGATCTCTTCAATCACTCTTTTATCTGCATTTGTAATATTTTATCCACAGATTCTCTTATATCAGGTATGATACTATTTTGCTTCTTGTGATTTCATAAATTCTTCATAATCGTCTGAAACAGAGGCAAGGTTTTTTCTATCTCATAGGGATAGGGATCAGTAGAAACCATATTCTCATCCATAGAATCCCAAGTATTCGCATCAATCAAAGATTCGATTCGATCGAAACTCTCCATTCGTAAATGATATCCACAATGTTGACAAATATATTTGTTTTTTTGCGCATATTGTTTGTAAATGGATGTCTCACAATTTTCACACATAGTCCATAAATGACCGAATGGCGCAAATACATCCTTTGGATCAACTGGCTCCTCTGGTTCCTCTGGCTTCTCTGGCTCCTCTGGCTTAAGATTCTGTTGGTATTCTAAATTTCTATTATCATAAGCACTCTGAGCAATAGAAAATTCCTTTTTTAAATCTTTTATTAAAAAATTGTAACGTTTGTCCTTTTCGTGGATTTTTTTTTTTTTTTTGCTTTGTTTTTTTTTTTCGTGGATTTTCAATCTTAAAACTAGAAATGCTTTAATTAAAATAGGATATCTTATCATCAATGCAAGAAATATGGGAAAACCGGTTTCGGGTAGCTTAGATTCTAGATCTAGGTTATATATATATCTATATAATAGGTTATATTCTTGATGTAGCCTATACATATATTCATATATATCGTTGTATGAAAAGAAAATAAAAAAACGAATCAAAGAATCATAATTGTCTTTTTGAAAACATGTACGTACTATTACGGAATAGTAATAGTTTCTTGAAGGTCTTCTACTTTTAATAAACCTCATAAACCTCCTGAATAATTGAAATTCAACAGAACTCTTATTTTCTTCTTGTGGAATAATAGGAGTGAATGAATTTTTGACCATAAAAAACCAAATTTTTCTATCTTTTTTCTTTACTCAGACGGGATATAATCCCATATTATCAATAACCCGGTGCAAGCGGGATGATCATACGCCTCTAATGCATTGTATGTCCCATAATAAGTTCGGGGTAGAAGATGACTATTCATAGCTATTACCTTAACAAGAAGAGTTCGACCCAATCCTTGATTAAAGCATCCTATAAAATAGAGAAAAATCTCTATCACAAATTTATAGAACACATAGAAAAAAATGTACAATTCGAAATTGTTCGTGAAAGAATCAAATTCCACGATATAAAACCGTGGCTCAAACCAAAATGAGCAAAACATAATAAAAAATAGAACAAAATGATTCCATAAATCGAATAGAAAGGAACATAGTAATTCTTTTTTAATAAACCTCCTCTATTTAAAAGATACCGTGGAACGCGAATAATTCACGAAGAACACCTTTTAAAAGATTACGCGGTACAATTGAATCCAATGAGCCCTTTTCCAATAAGTATTCAGCTTCCTGTACACCCTCGGGTACTTCGATCTTCATTACTTCTTCAATCACTCTTTTACCTGCAAATGCAATGGTTGCATCTGGTTCACCAATAATTATATCGCCAAGCATTCCAAAACTGGCTGTGACACCACCTGTTGTAGGTGATGTCAGAAGTGACACTAAAAATAAGTTTTCATGGAATTGAAAATTCAATAAAGTCGAAGATATTTTACCCATCTGCATTAAGCTGAAACTTCCTTCTTGCATACGAGCTCCTCCAGAAGCACAACAAATGATGAGAGGTAAGGATTTTATCGTAGCATATTCAATTAGACGGGTTATTTTTTCACCCACTACCGATCCCATACTTCCTCCGATAAACTCAAAATCCATAACCGCAAGTGCTACAGGGATACCGTTGAGTTGACCTATTCCTGTTTGAACAGCGTCAGTCAAACCTGTTTTTCTTTGATAAGAATCGACCTTATCCATGTAAGGTATATCTTCTTCAGATTCTGTTGATTCTGTTGATTCTTCTGATTCCTTAGATTCTGTTGATTCTTCTGATTCCTTAGATTCTGTTGATTTTTTTGATTTTTTTGAATTTTGATTAGCATCTTCATCATAAGCGGAGAAATAGAAGAAAAGGTTTTTTTCTTTTTCTTCTATTTCTCCTGATGATTCTATTTCTGCGAGAAGAAATAGTTGCTCTATTTCGTTTCGAGTATATTTCTTTCCAATCAATTTGTTGACTTCCTCTTCATCTGAATCGAGTTTATCTTCATTCATTTTATTCAGTTCCTCTAGATCTAGTTCTTCTTCAAGTAATTCTTTCTCGATATTTTCTCGTTTCTCTTCCATTCGCTCTCCACTTGTAATCATCTTTTTGAATTTATCTTGTTTCATCTTAGAAAAATCTTTATTATATCACTTCAATGATATAATGGACTCTTCTTTTTATGCGTCTAAGACCAGAGTTGTATTCCAATATTACCAAATCCCCCACCAAGGGCCGGATATTCTCACGAAACAGCTCATGAGATAGATAGCATTTCACTATCCAATCAGTCCCGGACAAGGAGGCCTGGAACGTACGTTCGTCGATTTGGTTGACTATGTACGCTGGACTATAGTATCGAGGTCAGATCAAAAAAGGTAATCTCGACTTTCTTCATAGGTGGGGTCACTAAAAGGATTAAGAGTATCCAAGATCCTATTTTCGTTCTCCTCACGTATATTCACTACGTGATCGATAATACCAAAATTGATAGCTTCACTGGGTGATAAAATGGGCCCACTTTCCATAATGGAGAGTAGCTCATGTTCCGAGTAGCTTGTGCTTTTGGCACAAACACTTAAAAATTTATCAACCAGTTTGCGTTTATCTCGTATCGACGAATGATTCTGAACAATACTTAGATCAATGAAGTTCGGAGTCTTAAAAGAAATCATAGAGTTCGGAAATGCAGCCCGTTTCCCCTGTGTTCCTCCTGCGAGAATAAAAGCGGTTCCTAATCCCACAGGACCTATCAGAGTGGTATATATCGGAACCGGGCTGCATTTCAAAATATATGAAAGAACCAAAGATTCAGATGCCCCTAACATAGGGCAGTCTATAAAAACTCTAATTGGATCTTTACTTTTCGAATCGTAAAGCTCTAGCAGCTCTGGCACTATTAGCTGCATTAGCCTTCTAGAGTAACGCTCGCTGTGTAGAATTATTATCCGCTCGCGATAGAGCCTATTATAGACTCGAAGAAAATCATCAGGCAAGGGTCGGAGATGCTGATACCTCCTTTTATTTAAAAAATCCCACTTCATAAGTCCTCCCTTTTTATTACAAAGGGTAGGTTATTTTCTTGATCTAGGTTATATATATATAAATCGCTGTATGAACATAAAAGAAAAAAACGAATCAAAGAATCATAATTGTCTTTTTGAAAACATGTACGTACTATAATACGGAATAGTATAACTTATCTGAAAAGCTGCTATTTCTAACTTGAACTTGTTTCACACGAGTATTCTTTTTTGGTTCTTCAAACCAAACAGAATGATGACTGTGGGTTATACCAAGTCTTAAACAAAGTAGATTTGTTTTTTGAGCCATAAATAAATATTTTTTTATTTTATTTTTTTCATCCATATCTTTTTAATTTAATATCTAAATTTTAGATTAATCTAATAAAGATTTCGATTTTTCCTTTAGTACGATTGTTATAATACACGTGATTCTTTTTATTGGATAACTGTGTCCTTGAGCACAGAGCCTTGTCTTTTTTCTAATAGTACTCCTATTGACTTCGGCTTTACTAATGAATAATTCAGCATTGTTTAAACCCATATTATGATTAGCATTTCTTGCTGCAGAATAAACTAATTTGAAAATGAGAGAAGATGCTTGATAAGGCATGAATTTGAGTATCGTAAGTATTTCTTCATAAGAACGTCCGCGAATCTGATCAATTATTCTTCGTGCTTTGGAAGCAGAAATACCTATATGTTGAGTTAAAACTTGGACTCCTTTACTTGAACTTGAGTTCTTTTTCATAGGGTTATTCCCTAGTTTTTTAAGATTTCTCATAAGATTCTTTCTCCTTAATCTTTGTTTGATCCCTATTTTTTTTTATTCTTCATTACAGATTTATTATCGTTATCGTTTCTTTCATCTATCGGGTCCTTCCGGGTAGGCGCGAATTCTCCCAATTTGTGACCTTTCATAGAATCTGTTATATAAATAGGTATATGTTCCTTTCCATTATGAATACCGATTGTATGGCCAACCATTGAGGGTATAATAGTGGATGCCCGAGACCAAGTGACTATTCATTTCTCTCTCCTCCCCCTTTTTGATTTTCTCAAATGTTTCCGATAAATGCTTAGCTACAAATCTTTTCTTTACTACAATCCTTTTTTTTACAATCCTTTTTGTTCAAAAAAATCTAAAAGGTCCTCGAACAGTTCAAAAAATCCCTCCCTATCAACATAGGAAAACTCATAGACTGTTCCAACAAGAGTCACGGCCTCTACATTAACCAGATCTCGTACCGTCTTAAAACCCAAGGTTGAGTAAAGGAGTCCCCCCAAATCACTGCCAAAAAACGAGGTAATTTTGAACAAATCATAATTATGATTCATTTTTTTTAACCTCGATAGGCCTCTCGTGATCATCTCCTTGAATTTATCTTGTTTTTTTTTAGAATACAATATATCAACTATAGTTTGCACTCGTGCTTTCGCGCGCCTAAGACCAGAGTTGTATTCTAATTTTACAAGATCTCCCACTAAGAGTGGGGTATTCCGGTAAAATAGCCGATGAGATAGATAGCACGTTACTATCGAATCAGTCCCGCACAAGCGGACTTGGAAGGTTCGCTCATTTATCTGAGCTACCACGTAGCCAATATTTCGAAGTATCATAAAAATCCTCCTACCATTTTTTAATAATTTTCATTTATATTTTATTAATAATAAAAATAATAAAATTTATTATTAATAAAAGAGGTATTTTGAGTAAGAATATTCTACTCAATATTACCCGGCATGCCCGAGTAAAATGTTTCCGATAAATGCTTAGCTACAAATCTTTTCTTTACTACAATCCTTTTTTTGACAATCCTTTTTTTGACAATCCTTCTTCTTTCACCTATCACAGCTGATTACTCCTTTTTTTGCATTGAAAAGATTCTCATTCTATGTCCAATAGAATGATCTAAGTATCGAGGTCAGAATCAATAATTAAGAATGGAAAAAAGACAAAATACTTTGAGTTTTATTTATTCATTTTGAATCCTTTCTATCTTCTACTTCTTTTTTGATTTCCTTTTTTCCTGGATTCTTGATTTCATTTCGATTTCTCTATTGATTCTATCCTATAGGGATAGAATCAATAGAGAACCTATGAATCTATATTATTCCATTTCAATCTCTTCCCAATACCTCCCAAGGAAAATCCCCAATTGGATCCAAAATTGACGGGTTAGTGTAAGCTTATCCATGCGGTTATGCACTCTTGAAAAGGAATCAACTTTCTGAAAGATCCTGGCTTTTGTGCTTTGGTGAGTTGTGCTAGATCCTTTCAATGACCTATGTTGTGTTGATCGTGGCTAAAACCAAAATGAGCAAAACATAACAAAAAATAGAACAAAATGATTCCATAAATCGAATAGAAACGAACAGAGCAATTCTTTTTTCCTTTTTTTAAAACATAACAAAAAATAGAACAAAATGATTCCATAAATCGAATAGAAACGAACAGAGCAATTCTTTTTTCCTTTTTTTCCTCCTTTTTTCAGAAAAAGAATCTTTTACTCATCCTATCTCCTTTTTTTGCACCCGGCATGCCCGAGTCAAATGTTTCCGATAAATGCTTAGCTACAAATCTTTTCTTTACTACAATCCTTTTTTTGACAATCCTTTTTTTGACAATCCTTCTTCTTTCACCTATCACAGCTGATTACTCCTTTTTTTGCATTGAAAAGATTCTCATTCTATGTCCAATAGAATGATCTAAGTATCGAAGTCAGAATCAATAATTAAGAATGGAAAAAAGACAAAATACTTTGAGTTTCATTTATTCATTTTGAATCCTTTCTATCTTCTACTTCTTTTTTGATTTCCTTTTTTCCTGGATTCTTGATTTCATTTCGATTTTTCTTCTTCTATCCCATAGGGATATAAAAATACTCGAAATCTTACTATATTATCATATCACAGTTTATTTCAAATTTCTCACTTATCAAAAAAGTTTTTGATTATCTTGAAAATCAGGATTACAATCAATAGAATCAAAAACCTGCGATAAAAGACTTTGAATTGAAAATCAATACTAAATCTTGATTTCCAATTCAAAAAAATGAATCGAAATACAAAAAAACCGCTATACAATAATTCCATTAGCTCATCTTCATTAATGGACATTAATGTATAGGATAGCATAAGCCCGTGAATGAGCTTAGCATATTGCTCAATTTGGTTTTCGAAATGAATATTTCGAAATTTGAACATTTTGAAAATGCATCCTATAAAATAGAGAAAAATCTCTATCACAAATTTATAGAACACATAGAAAAAAATGTACAATTCGAAATTGTTCGTGAAATAATCAAATTCCACGATATAAAATCGTGGTTCAAACCAAAATGAGCAAAACATAATAAAAAATAGAACAAAATGATTCCATAAACCGAATAGAAACGAACAGAGTAATTCTTTTTTCATTTTTTCCTCCTTTTTTCAGAAAAAGAATATTTTACTCATCCTATCTCCTTTTTTTACAAAAAAATATGGATGGTGAAGTGAATTAAGTATTTGTTTTATATTATACCATAACTTTTGTATATCCATACGCAGATATTTCTGAGAAATTGGTTGAAATATCAAAATCCTTTTCATCCCTTTCTCTCAAAAAGAGATTTTCTTCTTCATAAGAGGGGCAAAATTTGAAAAGAATCAATCAAATGAAGACAAGCTTCACGAAGTGCTTCTACAGGAGTCAAACTTCCATTCGTGTATATCTCAAGAAATAGTATTTCCTCGGAGTCAATTTTTTTTTTAAGCGGATCATAATACTGTTTATTCGCATGATACGTATAATTGACCTGTAGCACAGGAGTAAATGTGCTATCTATGGGAAAAGTAAAACTGCAATTTTCATCGCTATAATCGCCATATTTGACATTGTCATTGACGACACTGTGTCGAGGGTGATACCCTCTATCTCGTTCTAATATCAATTCAATTGATAAATCTATTGGTCCTGTTATATACGCAATAGGTTGGTCTTCGTTGACTATGTGAACAAAATCCGGTAGGTTTATATTTTTGGCAGTAAAAAGCATTGGACCACTCTCCAAAATCAATATCGATGCTTTGATAACTTGATTGGTGAGGCTTTTCAAGACAATTGTCTTGAGATTTTGTAATATTTCATCTATAGATTCTCTTATACCTGGTATAGTACTATATTGATGAAAAGATTTTTCTTGTTTTTCTTTCAATTGAAATGTAGCATGTGTTATACGTGTTCCTTTTATTTCTGCAAGTAGAACTCTTCGTATGGTAGTACCTAATATATTAGCCTGACCTTCCTTAAGCGACGATAGCATGAAACGACCATAATGTAAACTACAACTGTGGCGGATAAAGGAAACAGATTTCCATTCATGTTTCTTGGTCATAGGTTTGATTGCACTTTTTTTAGTATTTCGAAAAAAAGAAAAGTTTCATGATTTTATGGCTCAGGAATAGTAGATGCCTGAGCCCAGTGAGTATTATTTCTCTCTCCTCCCCCTTTTTGATTTTCTCAAATGTTTCCGATAAATGCTTAGCTACAAATCTTTTCTTTACTACAATCCTTTTTTTGACAATCCTTTTTTTGACAATCCTTCTTCTTTCACCTATCACAGCTGATTACTCCTTTTTTTGCATTGAAAAGATTGTCATTCTATGTCCAATAGAATGATCTAAGTATCGAGGTCAGAATCAATAATTTGGAATGGAAAAAAGACAAAATACTTTCTTTAGCGATATATTCTGTTTTTTAATTCTTCTAAAAAAGAAAAAGAGTAATATATCGCTGAGAATTTCAGATCGAATTCTTGTCTGTGTTCTTGAGGAATTAATGTGTCTATTTCCTCAAAATCAGACAAATCTTTCAGAGTCCTTAATCCGGCTTCCGTAAGAAGCCTGTATATATTCCACCCAAAAAATTCCGATACTTTTAACGTATCAAATTTAAAAATATGGGCCATTTTCTTTAAACGGCAGATTTTTTGGATGTTTGTAATTTGATCTGTTTTGTTCATATCATCTATCTTGCTTAAAAGATATGGATGATATAGATTATTGAAATACTCATTGAAACCAAGATCGAACGAATTAATATCTGTGAACCTGAACAAAACATACAAATTTGGACAATACAAGAAGTCTTCTATTGTTTCTATAGAATTCTTCTTTAAAATAACCGATACGTCCCGTGGAAAAAATCTCTGCACATTATCTTCGATCCTATTTAATTTGACTTGCATAATCTGAATTTTGGACATTGTATCCAAGATGGTCCAAAATCGGAGATTAAATCTATTCTTAGGGAAGATAGGCATATGCATGCAATTTAGTATCATGTAGAAATCGTGGGGATTTTGGCTGATAATAGTTATCAATGATGGCCAAAATAAATCTTGGATCTGGTAAGGAGCAAAATATCTACTCTCCAAAGTTCTCAAGTCAACCAGAATTTTCATAAGAACTGGTTGATAAAACAAATAGGATGTTTTTTTTTTTTTTTCCATAGTTATTCTATTCTTCATTTTTTTTCATTTAAAAGATTGTCATTCTATGTCCAATAGAATGATCTAAGTATCGAGGTCAGAATAAATAATTCGGAATGGAAAAAAGACAAAATACTTTCTTTAGTCTTTAGCGATATATTCTGTTTTTTAATTCTTCTACAGAGTAATATATCGCTGAGAATTCCAAAACTGGCTGTGACACCACCTGTTGTAGGTGGTGTCAGAAGTGACACTAAAAATAAGTTTTCAAGGAATTGAAAATTCAATAAAGTCGAAGATATTTTACCCATCAGCATTAAGCTGAAACTTCTTTCTTGCATACGAGCTCCTCCAGAAACACAATAGTTTTCTAGAAGAGCCAAACATTCCATGTGGTACATTCTGGAATGTTAAACCTTTTTTTCTTTGATAAGAATCGATCTTATCCATGTAAGGTATATCTTCTTCAGATTCTGTTGATTCTGTTGATTCTTCTGATTTCTTAGATTCTGTTGATTCTTCTGATTCCTTAGATTCTGTTGATTTTTTTGATTTTTTTGATTTTTTTGAATTTTGATTAGCATCTTCATCGAGTTTATCTTCATTCATTTTATTCAGTTCCTCTAGATCTAGTTCTTCTTCAAGTAATTCTTTCTCGATATTTTCTCGTTTCTCTTCCATTCGCTCTCCACTTGTAATCATCTTTTTGAATTTATCTTGTTTCATCTTAGAAAAATCTTTATTATATCACTTCAATGATATAATGGACTCTTCTTTTTATGCGTCTAAGACCAGAGTTGTATTCCAATATTACCAGATCCCCCACCAATCCTTTCCTTCTCTCTCCTATGTTTAAATCGTGTTCCAACTAGAATTTATATTATATTATTTCAATTATTTCAATAATGAAACTGTCAAATTAATCTTGAGAATTTTTTTAATAGAATTCTATATAGTCAAAGGTTCCCTCATTCCCAATTCAAAATCTTTTTTGAATATACAACTATTATACTCTTTGAAATCTTACGTGTCAAGTGTTATATCCTATATATTCGTCAGAAATTCATATATTATTCATATATTGATGATATGGAAATATCATCTTGCATATATATTATAGTATTATATAAAAATATTGATGATATTAGAATACTATCTTGCATATATGAAATGAGACGACACTACGACGAAGTTCCGAGAGTTACGAAGTAAGCTTGGGACTTCTATTGTTTATTGGTTGAGAACAAAAGTTGAACTCTAAGAGGTAGAATCTGCGGTTGT